TAAAAGGGCTTATTTGATTGAATTATTGAATGGGTTATTATGTGGATACAATATATATATACAGAATAGAATATAGATATAGAATATTATATATATATATATATATTATTATATATTATTAATATAATATTAATACAGATATTCTATATTAATATGAAATATTAATATTAATTCAATATTAATACAGAGTATAGATATAATACGGATAATATATATATATAATATATCAATAATATAATATTAGTTATTATTAGTATTAGTTTATTAGTATTTTATTATGTATATACAGTATATATACATAAGTCCATACGGTAGACTCATACTTGCTAGTGGCTTTTTATTGAAAAAAAAATCGATTTACCCAGCAAGTCTAAGGTAAATTGTAATGAATTGTTTCAAGACCGAACAAAATTTTTTTTCTTTCATTGAATGAATTGATTTCCATCAGAATAAAGTTCACTTACACGTACACCTACCCATTCGCACATAAATTTCAAGGTATCTCATCAAATCCTGTGATGAAGAAATTCTCGAAAATTCTTTGAATTTTTTTAGGAGACAAAACAAGTAGAATTTTTTCATCACGCTTACTGGTTGTTAATTTCCTTCTTTTATTGTGAGATATTCTTATCTCATCTTAACAATAAATGAATCAATGAATGGAAGAATGAAAGCGAAAGAAGTGGAGCTTAACCCCCCCTTTTTGTTTTGGACCAGCGCCTCCCCGAAAACCCTATACTTTTACTTTGTTACTTTAGTATTATTTACACTTTTTTATATTTATATTAGACGAAATAAATATAGATTTCGATACTAGATTTAGATTTTTTTTCTATATCTAGATTTATATATATTTTTTTTATATATAGATATAGAGATAGAGTAGAGAATTCCCATTCTAATGAGATTCATGAATATGAATGACAAATCAACAAGTTATCTGCAATTAGGAAAAGCGGAAAGATTCCTCGGATCTAATCATACATTGACAATTAAAAAAAAACTCTTCATACTATGATCATAGTATCATGACAGTTAGACAAGCGGGCCCCCATCGTCTAGCGGTTCAGGACATCTCCCTTTCAAGGAGGCGGCGGGGATTCGACTTCCCCTGGGGGTAGGGGACTAGGAAAGGAAGTTGATCACGAATTCCCAATAGTCTTACAAGCGATTCCTCCTGGGTCGATGCCCGAGCGGTTAATGGGGACGGACTGTAAATTCGTTGGCAATATGTCTACGCTGGTTCAAATCCAGCTCGGCCCAAAAATTCGCCAATCTACCACGTATAATCCCCGCGCCCCTCAAAAATACTCGATACGGAGATAAAGAATCCAAATTTCTGCTAGATCCCTTATTTCTCTGGGATTGTAGTTCAATTGGTCAGAGCACCGCCCTGTCAAGGCGGAAGCTGCGGGTTCGAGCCCCGTCAGTCCCGACGGATCCACTAAATACATCAATCAATTCGAAAGGGGGCCAGGGGCAGAATTTCATTCCCAAAAAAAAGACCCTTTTTTCTTTTCTTTGCGGTAGGAGATGGGCGGATTAATACAATTATACGTAGCATTATAGTAAGCATTCCAAGAAATCCCGGATCCTTTTTTTCGATTGTTCCCGATCAGAATACTATGTTCTTTTTTTTGGAGAGGGGCACACATACACAAATGGAATTCACAATAAAAAATGAATTTAACAAGATTCCCCTAAGACTAAGAGAATTAGAAGACTTTTCTAGATTAAACAATTTCTCTTTATGGCCCCGGTTTTGTATAACCTCAATTACTAATTAAAAAATGGATTGCATTCAAATTGCACGCTGAGCCTTTGATATATACCCAGTGCTAATAATCTACGGAAGGGGGTAAAGGATAGGGGTCCTCTTAGCATTAGCAATGGAATAATAAATTAGTTTCTTTCTTGTTTTGATTTGTAACTATGTGACTAATGGAAGTGGAAGGGCAATCTGATGATACTTCATCAGATCATTGTACATAGAGTAGATTATAGAAAAAAAAAAGAACGGAAACAGACGATAAATATAAATAAAGGAATTTGGGATTGGGTCAGGAATCCGAGCTGGGATTCGGTATGGATAAAAAAACTTCCTATGTTATACTATTCCATTTTCGACGACAAATTGATTTGATAGCTCAGATATTGTTATTCATGATATTCATCCGATTCAAAACCAGCGAGATTAAGAGGGAATTCATTCATTGAATTTACAAGTGAAAGCTATGGGACTAAATCCCGAGTTATTGCGAAGTAAAAAAAATATTAGATTATGGGAGTAAATATTCTTATGGGAGTAAATATTCTTGCATTTGTTGCTACTGCACTATTCGTTCTAGTTCCTACCGCCTTTCTACTTATCATTTACGTAAAAACAATCAGTCAAAATAATTAATTAATTAATCATTAATTTGAAATTTGAATTAAACTTTACTTCTGAGTTCTTATCAAAAATTGACGAAATAAAATGAAAAGGATTCCAATTTTTGCGAAACTTAAATGAAATAAGCGGACTATAATCCGCAGTATTCTAATAGATAGATCGTATGGTAGAAAGAAATAGATGAATCTTTCGACCATATGATCTATTGGTATTATTGTAGTGTATAAAGTTGTACTCTAGAATAAAGGTAGAGGCTAAATCTAGCTTAATATACAATTATTATACAATATTATATATGTATATATTATATATGTATGTATGTATGCGGATCTCAATTCCATATATGGAATTGACATAGCATCCAATTCTATTTATTTGCTACACCTATTTGTATTTGTTTCGATCAATATGAAATAATAGTTTTACTCTTATTCTTATGTCTTAGGGTTCTAATTACTAGTTACTATATTTTTTCTGATGTTCAATACAAATCTCGGTATCTATCAAAAGAAATAAATCCCTAAAGGAAAAACGATAGGGATTTCTATTAATAAAAAAAATGTTTAGTAAACATTCCGAAGAAGTAATTGATTGAACCATCAACAGGAATTTCATGGGCACTTCTCGGAGTTCGAAAAGGAAGAGTAAACCTTAAGTTAACGCCTGGGACCATGATATGAAATGTGAGTCGATAAAGCATAAATAAAATTTCTAAAATTAGAAAGCAGTCGGTAAATGTGCGATATGCCACTCGCCTGAGGGAAGATCCTCCTATCTATTATCTAGATTATCTCGTTAGACAACCGCTATGTTTATACCCTTTCTCATAGAAAGTGCGCATACACTTAACAAAACTACTTCTTCTTTGAATTCTTGTAACAGTAAACAGGGAAACAAATCAAATAATAATAAAAAAGTCGGGTCTTTCTTAGTATCCATCTAGAAGCCTGGTAAGAGCTCCTCGATTGAAATAAAAAATTTAGGAAAAATTGGATTGGACTAAATTTCCTATCATTTAGATCCCTTTCGAAATACAAAGATAGGAGAAATTTCTCTTTAATTGAAGAGTATGATTCATATAATACATTACTTCATCCGAATCCAATGGAATTCTAAATGAAGATCTTTTTTTTTCGTTCAAAACGCGTTGCAGAACGATCTAGAAAACAGTTGATACTCTTTGATTCCCCAACTCAATTAGTAATACCCCTAGAGTCCACTTCTTCCCCACACTACGAGCGAAAGGGAAAATGTAAAGACTACCATTAAAGCAGCCCAAGCGAGACTTACTATATCCATGTGAATTATGTCCCCTTATTTCTATTTCTATAACTATGAAAGAGTTATTCCATCATTCCTCACTAATAATAGTATAGTGGAATCGGGGGTGCAGAGTCAAAAGGGGATTCTGATCGAACACTATTGATAAACCAATTCACTAAATCCACCTATTTTTTATTAAAAAAAAAATTCCTATATGATGATTTCCAATCAGCAAAGATGAAACATAAGCAAAATACATAGTAACATCTCGGGGGGAATGTTCTTAATGGAACGCATAGGAATAATAAGTTTTGTTGATCCTCATAAGTAAAAGTAAATAAGTAAAAAAAGCGGAAAATCCCATTTGATAGAATTCGTACCCTTTCCATTTTTATCTGTGAAAGAATAGGGAGACAGTAGAAGTATATTATTGATTAGGGGTTGCCGAAAAGAAATTGTTTCTCTTTTTCTTTTGCCCTTTACTATAATTTTACTATAATTTAAATTCAAAGTGAATTATCCATCCACTCGAATATTGATTGGATACCTGAGGACTGAGAAATTTTTGGGAGTCCGTCGTATATGTCGTATATAAAGTATCTTCTGTCCCCCCCCCCCCACCACTATTACTATTGTAATAGAATTTTTTTCCTATCCAGGCTCTCCAATCTAATCCAAGGTCCAGCCATTCGACACTAGATTAGTAGTACAGCGATTAGTGATTAGTGGAATCTCGAAGTCTTGATAACCCGTCTACTATTAGAATATTTCTAGAATATTTCCTTAAATCCTAGATACCAGGATTTACAGAAAACCCCCACCCCAGCCGGATGCTTCGAATCAAACAAATATCAACGGTCCGCTTCTGCTGGGAAATACTTCGGCGAGTTATATCAACCGAACAGAAGAAGATATTTCGAGTCTTTTGTTTTGTTGATCAGGCGACACCCGGATTTGAACTGGGGAAAAAGGATTTGCAGTCCCCCGCCTTACCACTCGGCCATGCCGCCAAAATGATAGAAAATCTATGACGCAGTACGGAACCTTCTTTTATTGGATTTGCACCTTGAGTTCCGTTTTTCTTAACTTCTAACCCCTTTCTTTCCTATTCTTATTCTTTCCTAATTCTAAAAGAAATCCTTCCCGCCCTTTGATTGGATTGGATCCACCCATCTTAAAATAGCCAACTTCTCTCACTTTCTATTGACTATTGACAAAGGAAATGTGGATTTTCATTCGCAAAAGTATAAATTTATGACAAATTTGAACCGTTAACTGTTGCCTGCTGGCTGCGAATTCATGAACGATTTGAATCTCCAAATTGTTTTTTCTTTTCCTAATGACA